TACAAATTACAAGATCTCATTCATTATTCATTAGAATTAATAATATACATTGAAGGTATCTTTTATTAGTTTTATTAGTTCGACTTTGTACGGTATCTGTATCATTTATCTCTATAAAATACCATACAAAATAGAATGATTTTACAAGGAAGGGATATAATGAAATTCTTGATTGGATCTTCTCATGTCACGGTAACGATCTATTTTATTTGATTGATGGATCCAAGAGTCAATTTAAATGAATTAACGAAAGGTTTTATTCGAAACGCCTCGTGATCTTCAACCAATTATGTGCTTCAATATAATTACCTGGAGTAAGCGCTATAGCCTGTTTCCAATACTCAGCGGCTTGATCGGACCAAGCCTCCGCAATTTCAGAATCACCTTGTAAAATGGCTTGTTCTCCCCGGTTGGAATAGGTGGGTCAATTCCTTCCCTTAGAACCGTACTTGAGAGTTTCCTACCTCATACGGCTCAGTAATCAATTCTTTTTGCGCTCTCATCTTAATTTACCCTATGTTAACAGAATTAGATTTATGATAAATCTATCTCATTTTTCTTGGGTTAACTATAAGAAGTTAATTACATAAAAAGTTTCAAATTCTAATTTTTTTGATCAATAATTAGTTTTAGCTTTTCTCCCACCTTCAGAAAAATGCAGTATGGATATCCCCTATATCGTTATAATTTTCTGAAAGGTAACTATCTCGGTTTCATATATGAAATTTATATAGAATCTTTGAAAAAGGCTTTCTTCCATAAGAAAAAAGAACTTACTATCTTTGGGATCTGATGCTACACCGCTGCTCAATACTTTAGTGGATCGACTCTATTACATAAATTGATTCCTAACTTTATATCCCATATCATGACATAAGTAAGCAGTTCTTAACTGTATCAATCCAAAAGCTCGCTAATTGATCTTTACGGTGCTTTCTTTATCAATTCGATCCTTTATCCATAGAGTATAGTATGTAGGCCGTACCTATTTCTTCCCATTTTTTGTTATCATGAAGTTTCTCTCCTTGCTACAGCTGATAAAAATCGTTGCTTTGGACAATGCATATGTAGAAAGCCTTTTTTTTGTTCTAGTATTGACTAGCCAATTTGGTCTTTTTTTTTTTTTCTTTCTTTCTATAGTGGAGATAGTCGCACGTAATGACAGATCACAGCCATATTATTAAAAGCTTGTGGTAAGAATGGGTTTCGTTCTAGTGCCCGGAAATAATATTCCAAAGCCTTTGTATGCTCTCCATTGCTTGTGTGTATAAGGCCTATGTTATAGAGTATATAACTTCGATCATAGGGATCAATTTCTGGTCGCGTAGCTTCATAATAATTCTGTAAAGCTTCCGCATAATTTCCTTCGGCTTGAGCCGACATCCGTTACGGTCGTTCATTTTATTCAAAAAATCTCCGTTCCAGAACCGTACGTGAGATTTTCATCTCATACGGCTCCTCCCTTCCGTGCATAGTACTAAGGGAAATAAGCTATGGAATCCAAATTTCCCTATTCTTATTATGAACTTACAGGAGCTGGTATTTTTACAAGAAATCTCTAGCCAGCCTTCCCGCAAGAGGTTTCTTAACGCCAATCGTATTAGTGCTAGATAGAAATGATAACTCCAACGATTTCTTTGTCCTCAACGCCTACTATTTTCGGGAATTAGTCACTTCAACGATCTTTGATGGTTATACGGGTATCCAAAGTACAAACGAGATGGATGTTTGTTGTCCCAACCATTCTTCTTAGTCCCGAGACCGCTAAGGAAAAGGGGGTAATTTATAACAAAGTTTTCGTGTTGTTGATTCCTAGTGTAGTGCTTTTTCCCCTATGCCGCCTATTGGTATTAGTGGAGTAGGATTGACCCGCAATACAGAACCTATAGATGTAACCTTTCGTTCAATACTAAAATTGATAATTGACAATTAAAGTATCTGAGGCTGGATCAATCGAGGATACACGACAGAAGGAGTTGTTCTATCTCCAAACTTTACCTTCACTAAGCGTAGCTTTATTTCAAAAATTTGGTTCTTTCTATTCCGAACCGCATTTTTTCTCGTAAGACGGAAGTAAAGAAAAAAAAAAAAAAAAACAAGAAAAAAAGAATCAAATCACACCATCTCTATAATAGGTAAATGCCTTTTTTTCTCCTGAAGTTGTCGGAATTATTCGTAATAAAATATTGGCTATAATTGAAGAGGTCTTATCAATAAAATTTCCATTTATCCGGGATCTAGGCATAATTCGCAATCCATTCTATAATTCTTCTCATTACCCCCTCGGGAAAAATGATCCCACAAACAAGGGAATTGTACAGTACAAAATAACATAAAAACAGAAAAATTCTAAAGAAAAAAAAAGATGTGTACCTTCCGCTCAAATTGTACCCTGAGAGATAACAGACTTCTGAATCAGATTGAATTTCATATAAATTTCGTAGTATACAAATGAGCGGGACCATTACTTCATTTCATCTAAGTTGAATAACTAAGAACTTTATTTTACTATAGATTCTTATAACTTATCACTTAAACTTGGTTATGATCCAAGAGGGAAAAGAGATGGAATAATCATTATACAATTGAAATGAAATAGAAAAATCCATGGTACGATTCATGAATTTGTAATAGATCTATGGGGTAGATGATAAGAGAAATTATTGTTGATAAATATGAAATTTGAAAGAATTTTTTATTTCTATGAATCCCTTGATTGGTCGTGCCTGTACTACAATAAAATAATATGAATAACTCGCTATTCACTCGGTTTCTGGTCAATAATAAGATTATGTGGGAGAGATGGCCGAGTGGTTCAAGGCGTAGCATTGGAACTGCTATGTAGGCTTTTTGTTTACCGAGGGTTCGAATCCCTCTCTTTCCGTTTCTGTTAATTCACCGGCGTTACTGACCTCAATATATCAAATCAAATAACAATTCATATCATTATTCCGACAGCTTTTTGTTTTTTGATAGAGAATTTCCATTCCTAATTACATTCAATTTTTTCCGTACAAGTACGTAAAATACAAATATCGCGGAAAAAGAAGAAAAAAAAAAAATCCTACTGCGGATCAATTTGCGATAGGTGAATGAGAAAAATGCGGATTCAAGGCCTTTAGATCTATTTACTTCGTTGAAAAGGGGACACAATTGTTTGAACCCCTTTCCCTTTCTTTGTTATGTTCGTTAGGTTCAAGTCTGACGGGAATAATATTCTACGACTAACAACTCATTTATTTTTAAACCGATCCATTTACTATCTATTATTTGATTTACTAATCCCTTATATTGGAATGAGTCAATAGTCAAATGGTTTGGCAATTCCTCGTGAGAGGAGGAAGCAATATAATTTTGAATCAGAGCTTTCGATCTTTGTTTATCCTTCGTAGTAATAATATCTCGAGGTTTGCAGCGATAACTTGGTATATCCACTATACGACCATTAACTAAAATATGTCTATGATTAACTAATTGCCTGGCTCCAGGAATGGTCGAAGCCATACCCAATCGAAAAAGGATGTTATCCAAACGCATCTCAAGTAGTTGTAGTAAAACCTGGCCTGTTGACCCTTTGGCTTTTCCAGCAATATGGACATATCTAAGTAATTGTCGCTCTGTCAGACCATAATGAAAACGCAATTTCTGTTTTTCTTCTAGACGAATACGATATTGCGATCTTTTCACGGAACGTAATGGGTTTTTAAGATCACTCCCGGATCTAGGTCTTTTACTAGTTAATCCCGGTAAAGTCCCCAGACGGCGTATTTTTTTGAAACGAGGTCCTCGGTAACGAGACATAAAGACTCCTTTTTATTTTATTGAAATTTCATTTTACAGAAGAAATCTAAATTAAGACTGAACTAAACTAAAGGATAAACAAAGCAAAGCTAAATCTACTGAAGTATTACAAAGTAGAATGAAATGAATTGTGTCAATATCCGGATTTTTTGTATATATAGGAAATTAAGGCTATGTTTTATGGTTTGTTCTATATAGATCTAATTGCTCTAATCCACTTTTTTTTTTCATAATTCCAAGTTACCACGACATAATAGATTAGTGATTCAACGTTTGGAGAAAGGGAGAGGAAACATTCCCAATCATGGAAAAAATCGATAGAGAAAAAAGCCGGCTATCGGAATCGAACCGATGACCATCGCATTACAAATGCGATGCTCTAACCTCTGAGCTAAGCGGGCTCACATAACAGAAATAATGTATAGAAATTCAAGAAACTACCGGATCTTAGCTATTAGTTATGAATTTAACTAATTATAAATTAGTAAATTAGTTAATATATAACATATTATATAACGATAATAAATAATAAATATGACTAAATTCTATTCTAATAATATTAATTCAATTTGGAAATATCTGACTAATTAGAATTTTCATTCTTAATACATTATCATTATATATATACATTATATATAATATACGTTCCGTTTATTTTCATATTTAGAATTTTGATTTTACATTATTATATAATATTTGTATTTTCTAAATATAAATAGAAATTTTTTTTTATGATAATAAGAATAAGATTTTGGAGAATGGAATAGTTAGAGCAAATTATGTTAATTATATTATAAGTATAGCGGATCGGTTCTAAGAAAAGTATAAGATAAGGATAAAGATACAACAATCAAAATTCTAATCAGACATTCCTCTGATTTCGTTTGAAAAAGGATGAGATAGGAGCGAAAAAAAAGAAGAAGGAATATCGACCCTTCCAGTATTCCAAATCGCGCTGCAAAAACGAAAGGGGAGGAAGACGTATATATATGTGGGATATATCTATCTATATTGAATTAGAGATACATCAATGATAGAATCATTTCAGATTGAAACAAATATGGTTCATACAATAGAGATGAAACGAGAGGGGATATCCAAAAAAAAAAACAGGAGTATACACTATTTCGATATAGGAATCCTTATATCAATATAATGGGTTCCAAGATAAATGATAAGTGGGTGGAATTAAAACCCGA